TCTAGGGAGTAGTCACTTCAAAGTCAAAGTGAATTCTCCCTAGATACTTCTATTCAATTTAATAATTTAATTCCGGTCTGAATATATAGATTGGTCTAAAGGTGCAAAGCCATTTCATTTTTTCGATTTTTTTCTAAAGAATAGAAAAATTGCAATAAATTCAATTGATTTAAAAAACTTATTTGATTTTTATTTTCGGTAAATCAAATGTGAAATGCTTTTCTATTTCTTTTCTAGAATACCCATTATCCGCTTTACATCTTCTAGGCGAAAGTGTTCAATTTTCATAAGGTCTTCTTGACTCTTATTCAAAAGGTCGAATAATGTATGTATATTGGACTTTTTGAGACAATTATAGATCCTGGGAGACAATTCTGATTGGTCAATAAAAATCGATTTCAATGTGATTTCTTTTTTCTTTTTCGTGAGTTTAGCCAATCTATGATGAAAAGTAAAAAAAGGTAAAGTAACCTTGTATTGATTGTTCTCTAAATGTAAGTTTTCGTCTGCTGCCTGGAGAAAGGGAATAAATAAATCAATCAAACTCCGGGAGGCTTGATGAAGTGCCTCCTTAGGAGTTAAACTCCCGTTTGTCCATATTTCTAGAAAAAGGATCTCTTGTTTTTCATTGCCATTCCCATAAGACTGAATACTATGATTGGCATTTCGAACAGGCATGAATACAGCATCTATAGGATAACAATTTCCGTCTTGAAAGTTATTTGGCGTTTTTATATTATATCCTCGACTCCTCTCGATTTGTAATCCAATACACAAATCAATTGGTTCTGTTAGGCTAGCTATGTGCTGTGTCTTATCAACGATTTCCACAGAAGGTGGCAAGAGGATGTCTTGAGCAGTTACATCTCCCGAACCTTTGACACAAATAAGCGCGTCACAAGTTCCATAAAGATTACTTCTCAATACAATTTCTTTCAAATTCATTAAAATTTCATGTACCGATTCTTGAATACCCACTATGGTAGAATATTCATGTGGGATTTTCTCAGATTTTGCGCGTGTAATACACGTTCCTTCTATTTCTCCAAGTAAAACTCTTCGCATCGCAATGCCTATTGTGTCGGCTTGACCTTTCATAAGTGGAGACAAAATAAAGCGTCCATAATAAAGACGCTTACTGTCTGCTCTTGATTCAACACACTTCCACTGTAGTGTCCGAGTAGATACTTTGACTTTCTCTCGAACCATAGTAATATTATTTGTCAGATCGTTGAGTCATTTATTTCTCTTGAAATCCCTTCTATTTCTACACCCGTCTTTTTTTAGGGGGTCTGCAACCATTATGTGGCATAGGGGTTACATCCCGTACGAAATTTAAAAGGATACCGCTTCTACGAATAGCTCTTAATGCTGCATCTCTTCCGAGACCAGGACCCTTTATCATGACTTCTGCTCGTTGCATACCTTGATCCGCTACTGCTCGAATAGCACTTCCTGCTGCGGTTTGAGCAGCAAAGGGCGTACCTCTTCTTGTACCCCTGAATCCACAAGTACCGGCCGAGGACCAAGAAATTACCCGACCCCGTACATCCGTAACAGTCACAATGGTGTTGTTGAAACTTGCTTGAACATGAATAACGCCCTTTGGTATTCGACGTCCACTTTTGCGCGAACCACTCCGCCCAGTCCTACGTGAACCACTTCTTGGTGTAGATTTTGCCATATTTGATCATTTCATAAATATAAGTTAGAGATATATGGATATATCCATTTCATGTCAAAACCGATCTTTTATTTTGATTTGTTCATCGGTTCCTTTCTAGAGTCCCTTTTCGAAAGATTATCCTTGTCTTTGTTTATGTCTCGGGTTGGAACAAATTACTATAATCCGTCCCCTCCTGCGTATCAGTCGACATTTTTCACAAATTTTACGAACGGAAGCCCTTATTTTCATAATTGTTATGCCTTAAATGAATTTCGAATCTACTTATTATTGGAAGAAAATAAGTTTCTTGAAATTTTTGAACCGTGAATTGTATCCCCATGAAAGGAATGTTGAAAAATCACCTATTCACTCAAATCCTTTTGTGTAGCCTATAAATTATACGCCATCCCTTTGAATCATAACGACTTCCTTCAATTTTAACTATATCCACCGGTAGTCTATGTATAAAAACGGGTCGGATCCTTCCTGAAACATAACCTAGAATCTTACTTAGTTGTCTAAACCATCTAACAGAACCCAGAACATACCATTGGAAAGTTGTTCAGTAATTAAACCTCGAGGAATCCCCCCTTTTTTTTTTCACAACACAAAAGGAAGCTCCAAATACAATTCGGATAGAAGAAGAATTACCATATATAACACAAAATCTCTCCGCCGATTCTTTCTAGTCGAGCCGCTCGGTCTGTCATTATACCCCGAGATGTAGAGAGAATCACAATCCCCATCCCATCTAAAATTCTAGGAATTCGTTGATAGTTAAAATAGATTCGTAGACCGGGTCGACTGATTCGTTTTAAATTTAAAATGGGTCTATACGGTCCTTTCCTATTCCTTCTATGTCGTAGGGTTAAAACCAAAAACTCTTTTTGGTTTTCCAAGAGTTTCCTTACGTTTTCTATAAAACCCTCTCGCAAAAGTATTTTAACAATGTTTTCGGTGATGTTAGTAGATGCTATTCGAACTGTTCCCTTTCGATTCATGTCAGCATTTCGTATAGAAGTTATTATGTCAGCAATAGTGTCTTTGCCCATGAGAAACTCAAAATTTTGTTGCTTCCGAATTTTTATATAATCAACATGTTCTTTTTTTTTTATGAAAAGTATTAAAAGTATATGCGTGAGACATACTCTACTAAATTTTTATTTATTTTTATCTATTGTATTTTAATACTCTGACTATATCCTATGGCTATATCGCGGTCTCATCTTATAATACTTCAGGTGCTAATGAAACTATTTTAGTAAAATTCAACTGTCTCAATTCTCGGGCGATCGCACCAAAAACTCGAGTTCCCTTTGGATTTCCTTCTTGATCAATGACAACTGCAGCATTGTCATCATAACGTATTATCATACCGTTATCACGTCTGAGTTCTTTACAAGTACGTACAATTACAGCTCTGATCACTTCTGATCTTTCTAGAGGCGTATTTGGTACTGCTTCCTTGATTACAGCAACAATAACGTCACCAATATGAGCATATCTACGATTACTGGCTCCTATGATTCGAATACACATCAATTCTCGGGCACCGCTATTGTCCGCTACATTCAAATGGGTTTGAGGTTGAATCATATCGTTTTTTGAATCTTTTTTTTAAGGTTTAATTTAAAGCACTGAAAGGACGAAGTAAAAAAAAGAAACCCGCATTTTTTTGTACCCAAGATTTATTTCGACATTCCTATCCAGAAATAATGAATTGAGTTCTTATAGGCATTTTTGACGCCGCTATTGAAATAGCCTTTCGAGCGATATTTTCAGCGACTCCACTCATTTCATAAAGTATTCTACCCGGTTTAACGACGGCTACCCAATATTCGGGGGCTCCTTTCCCGGACCCCATCCGGGTTTCCGTGGGCCTTACTGTAACTGGTTTGTCTGGAAATATACGTACCCATATTTTTCCGCCACGCCGTACATTTCGTGTCATTGCTCGGCGCCCTGCTTCGATTTGTCTAGATGTGATCCAAGCGGGTTCAAGTGCTTGAAGAGCATATCTGCCGAAACAAATATGATTACCTCGATAAGATATTCCTTTCATTCTTCCTCTATGTTGTTTACGGAATCTTGTTCTTTGGGGGTTATAATTGATGGTTCTTTCTCAATTCCATCTCTACTACAGAACTGGACATGAGAGTTTCTTCTCATCCAGCTCCTCGCGAATGAAAGGACTAAAAAAGATTTTATCAAGATATACAGGGATTTAATGAATAATATCCTGAAGCATAGTATTCTTTGAAATTTGTAAATTTCATCTAATTAATCTATTCTAAATTTGTATATCGTGTTTAGATATAGAATTCAAACATGTATATTCTATTTAGAGATAATCTCAATGTCTTTTTTTTTTTACCATTCTAAAAATCTTTATTTTGTTTTGCCTTTTCCTATATCGGATCGATCAAAATTAATCAATCCAATAAAAAAAAAATTTTCGCGGGCGAATATTTACTCTTTCAATATCTATTTCAGTTGTAGGGTTAGTTCATGACCTCTCCGAATAAAAGAATAGTTTAGTTCCCGGGTTCGTTCCGCCATCCCACCCAATAAATCATTAAGATTCATTTCCAATAGAATCTTCTTTATTCACGGGTTCCGTCGTTCCCATTGCTTCTCGGTTAATGGTTAGGTCTGAATTCTCCAACGGAGTCCGTAATGCAATTTTTTCTTAAGTCAACTTTCTCAGTTTTTATTGGCTCGAGGCTCTTTATTTTTTTTTGTTCTATGAGCGGATTCATCGAATTTTGGATGAATCATTATTGATGCTGTATTACACTGTTGTTTATGAGATGACTCACAGACCTTACATATTGGAATCCTATATCATTGATATTTTCTTTCTCTCTTTCTCTCATCCTTCCATTTATCCGCATGCTTTTCTATTTTCCTGCACAACGTATAACTTTACAACCCATAATCAAATTGGGTTTTTGTATTTCTGCAAAAAAGCATTTCAGTTGCTACAACGATATAATCAATATATTATACCTTGACTGGTTCTTTGGATTCAGATAATGCGAAGCAATGAGTTGGTTATTAGTGCTATAGTTATTAGTTCATACTACAGGACGGTCCGTTTTTTTGAATCCTAGCCCTAAAAAAAACCAACGAGTCACACACTAAGCATAGCAATTATATAAAAAAATCAATCGAATTTTTATTCAACCCTATAGAATTGCGGAATTTCTCGTTTTTGTTTTGATTGAACATAAAAAGAGTTCATTCTTGGTTTGGTTCATTTCCATCAATGGGTAGACTCTAAAGACACGTAAAGTCTTATTTTTCTTCGTCTACAAATATCCAAATTTTGATT